AAATAGTAAAGAGTATATAGAATACTATTTTAAAATTAAAATTTATATTTTGAATAGTCTCATTTTTTAGAATTTTAAATAAAATAATGACTAATTAGATTACAGTAAACTGTAATTTATATTACAAAATTCGTATGCATTAAGATGAACTATGTATAATGTAGATAAAAAAGAATGTATCGATAGAAATTTGATATTTCTATTGAATTTCTAAATGAATGTCAAATTTTAAATTAATAAATAGATTTTTGATTTTCGTTTTGTTATTATAAGGTCTGTATCTGTCTCCTCTAAGGAAAAAAAGAATCGAACGTTAGAGTATTCTAAATACTCTCAAAAAATCAAAGAAGGAGGGACATCTAAAATAGAGATAAATGTAGTATATATCTCTGTATATTGAATTGCGAATACACAGATAATAGAATCATTTCTGATTCGACTAAATAGGGGTATCTGATATCTGATATAGATGAAAGAAAATCAATCAAACAAATAGAAGGAAATTTTTCCAAAAATGGGACTAGGTTTCTACTAAATTGAACAGTTCCATCATATAATTCTCATAATACAAATGAAAAAACATCCTAATGAGATATGATATCAATCTCAAAGAAAAAAACGGGGGATATGGCGAAATTGGTAGACGCTACGGACTTAATTGGATTGAGCCTTGGTATGGAAACTTACCAAGTGAAAACTTTCAAATTCAGAGAAACCCTGGAATTAAAAATGGGCAATCCTGAGCCAAATCCTTCTTTCCGAAAACAAATAAATAAAAGTTTAGAAAGTGAAAATCAAAAAAGGATAGGTGCAGAGACTCAATGGAAGCTGTTCTAACAAATGGAGTTGACAACATTTACTCTTTCAATAGAATAATATTGATTGATCAAATCAGTCACTCCAGCATAGTCTGATGTATCTTTTGAATAACAGATTAATCAGACGAGAATAAAGATAGAGTCCCATTCTACATGTCAATACCGACATCAATGAAATTTTTAGTAAGAGGAAAATCCGTCGACTTTAGAAATCGTGAGGGTTCAAGTCCCTCTATCCCCAAAAGCCCATTTAATTCGCTAATTTTTTATCCTATATCCCTTTTTTTTTATTTAGTTGACATAGACTCAAGTAATTTCCAAAAATTAGGGTGGTGTGTCAAGAATGGTCGGGATAGCTCAGCAGGTAGAGCAGAGGACTGAAAATCCTCGTGTCACCAGTTCAAATCTGGTTCCCGGCGATTCATTTCTATTTCTATGAGTATCTATTCCCAAATTTGAATAAATTTGGAAATAGATACATATTTTTAGTGGTCTTGATCATCATACATAATTTATCTAGGCGTACGGAGATATACTCTTTCTAGCTAAAGAATGAATAGATGTATATTCTAGGTATAGAAAGTGAGTCTGAAAATGAATGATTCCATTTTGTTTCGATTTTTTCTGCGCTCCAAAAAGAATGTTAATATTTCAACAATATTCAAATGGTAAAATTACTTGGTTGAAAGGCCAAAAAGGGAAGTTCAGAGGTGAGAATAGTCAAAATTTATCTGAGATACATTATAAAAAAATTCGGTCCATTTCTTTTTCTTTTCTTTGATCCTACTTTTTTCGTAGCCGGATATCTAATTGATGTTGCTGTACATCTTACATAGTTAATGATACAGAACTTTTTCAGTTCATCCTATTGGCTCACCCTAAATTAAGTATCGTTCCATCCAATTTTAGAATCTCAATGAATCCCTATATTATTGTCCTTTTTATTTATCCATTTTGTTATTTATCCCATTCATAATAAGATATGAATGAAACCTCTATTATTCTGTCCAATCTATAACAAAAAGAAAATGTACATACAGATATTTCTTGAATATCTGGGGTTGTCGAAGTGCAGATTACTTTCTTATTTTTATCATTTAGTGAGCATCCTGTATTTCATAAAAATTGGGGGCGATATAATCTTTACGCAAAGGCCATCCTATCCAACTTTCGGGCATTAAAATACGTTTCAGACGCGGATGATTATCATAAGAGATTCCTAACATATCATAAGATTCCCTTTCTTGAAAATCAGCACTTTTCCAAACCCAGAAAATAGAAGGAATTCTCGGATTTTGCCTTGGGACAAATACTTTTATGCATACCTCTTCGGGTTGATCTAGACTATACTCTATTCTCGTAAGATGATAGACACTAGCTAATAGTCCTCCTGGTGCTACATCATAGGCACATTGGGAACGTAGATAATTGTAACCATATACATATAAAATAACAGCAATCGAATGCCAATCCTCGGGCTTTATTTGTAAAGTCTCTATTCCTTGGTAATCAAAACCCAAAGATCTATGAACTATTCCGTGTTTGACTAGCCAAGCAGACAAATGACCCTGCATTTTTTTTTACTTCTCCTGCTTTTTTTTAGATAAGTTTGGTATTAGAATGAAATTTTTGAAGATTGACTTGCTTGCTATTTCTTATTGTATTTTGTACAAAAGGATCCT